TTACTGCGATGGTTGTTTTCTACAAATCATAGGGATATTGGAACTTTGTATTTGTTGTTTGGAGTATGATCGGCTATAGTTGGTACGGCAATAAGAGTAATTATTCGGACTGAATTGGGACAGGTAGGAAGATTATTAGGGGATGATCACTTATATAATGTAATAGTTACTGCTCATGCGTTAGTGATGATTTTTTTTATAGTGATGCCTATTTTGATTGGAGGTTTTGGAAATTGAATACTTCCTTTAATATTAGGTGCTCCTGATATGGCTTTTCCTCGAATAAATAATTTGAGATTTTGGTTACTTCCACCTTCTTTAATGTTATTGGTATTGTCTTCGTTGACTGACATAGGAGTGGGAGCTGGGTGAACAATTTATCCTCCTTTGTCTTCTTTTGTTGGACATTCTGGAGGTGGAATGGATTTTGCTATCTTTTCTTTACATTTGGCTGGGGCCTCTTCAATCATGGGTTCTATCAATTTTATTACTACTGTAGTTAATATACGACCTTTAGGAATAAGAATAGAGCGTGTTCCTTTATTTGTGTGATCTGTTGTTATTACAACAGTATTGTTGTTATTGTCTTTACCTGTGTTAGCTGGAGCTATTACAATATTGTTGTTTGATCGAAATTTTAATACTTCGTTTTTTGATCCCGCTGGAGGTGGAGACCCTGTGCTTTTTCAGCATTTATTTTGATTTTTTGGACATCCAGAGGTTTATATTTTGATTTTGCCCGGGTTTGGAATGGTTTCACATATTATCAGAAGTTCTGTTGGAAAGCGAGAGCCTTTTGGATCATTAGGAATAATTTATGCAATGGTAAGAATTGGAGGAATAGGATTTGTAGTTTGAGCCCATCATATGTTTTCTGTTGGAATGGATGTAGATACTCGTGCTTATTTTACTGCCGCAACTATAGTTATTGCTGTTCCTACTGGAATTAAGGTTTTCAGATGAATAGCTACACTTTATGGATCATTTTTCAAATTAGATGTTCCGTTGATGTGATGTGTGGGATTTGTGTTTTTGTTCACTTTGGGAGGTTTAACTGGAGTGGTTTTAGCAAATTCTTCTTTAGATATTGTATTACATGATACATATTATGTTGTTGCGCATTTTCATTATGTTCTTAGAATAGGAGCGGTATTTGCTATTATGGGAGGACTAGCTTATTGATTTCCTTTGTTCTTTGGGGTTGTTATTAATCCAAAGTGAATAAAATTACAGTTTATTACTATATTTATTGGGGTCAATTTGACATTTTTTCCTCAACATTTTTTGGGATTAAATGGAATACCTCGTCGTTATTCTGATTATCCGGATTTTTTTTATATATGAAATTTTGTTTCATCTTTAGGGTCTTTGATATCATTGGTGGCAGTTATTTTTTTGGTGATTTTAGTGTGAGAATCTTTAGTATCTAAAAGAGTAATTGTAACTGAATATTATGTAAATGGATCTTTAGAGTGACAGCATGATATTCCTCCAATAGAACATACTTATGAACAAATAGTATATGTAAATCGTTAGATGCCTGTGTGAGGTTCTTTATATTTTCAGAATGCTAGATCTCCAGTGATAGAACAATTAATTTTTTTTCATGATCATGTTATAGTAATTTTGATTATTATTACAGTTTTGGTGGGATATATATTGGTGAAGTCTATATTAATGTCGGGTTTTAATCGTTGAATAAGACAGGGGCAGGAGTTGGAAAGAGTGTGAACAGTATTACCAGGGGTTTTTTTGTTAGTAATTGCTTTTCCGTCTTTAAAATTACTTTATATAATGGAAGAAATAGATGATCCAGAATTAACGTTAAAATCAACTGGACGGCAGTGATATTGGGTGTATGAATATGCTGACTTGGGAATTAAAATATATGAATCTTATATAATTCCTGATTCTGAGGTTAATATATTTCGTTTGGTAGAAGTTGATAATTCTTTAGTAGTACCTAGAAATACAGGAGTTCGTATAATTATTAGATCTGGGGATGTAATTCATTCTTGAACTATTCCTGCTTTAGGAGTAAAGGCTGATGGAATTCCTGGTCGTTTAAATCAGGTTTTGTTTATATGTAAGCGTCCTGGGATTTATATTGGTCAATGTTCTGAAATTTGTGGAGCTAATCATAGATTTATGCCTATTGTTATAGAAGTTGTAAGAAAAAAGGATTTTTTGAAGGAATGATTTTAGAAAAGTGGCCGAATAGGTGTTAGTCTCTTAAATTAATTATGAGAAGGGAAGTTGAATAATATTAGCTTGTCAGGTTAAAGGATGAAAATGCCTCAAATAGGACCTATAATGTGATTGATTTTTCCTTTGATTTTAATATTTATATTAACATTAAGGATGGGTACTTTGGATAGAGAAATAAATGTGAGTTTGAAGAAAGAAAATGGAGATGCTTATTTAAAAAAGTTAATGAAATGATAATAAGTTTGTTTTCTGTTTTTGATCCTGTATCCTATTTTGGAATTTCTTTGAATTGAGTTGTTATGTTTTTTGTAATTATAATAATTCCTATAAGATATTATTTGGTTGGTGGATTCACTAGAGGGTTGTGAATAAATTTTAGAGGTTCTTTGTCAAACATATACAAGGATGTATCGTTTCCTAATTTTAGAGGATTAGTAATAATTAGATCTATTCTATTTTTTTTTATTAGAATTATGAATGTGATTGGATTATTTCCTTTTGTTTTTACTGCTTCTGGTCATGTTATTGTAACATTGTCTATGGGTTTGATTTTATGAATAATAAGAATAAGAATAGGATGAATTAAAGATTTTAGGAAAAGATCCGCTCATTTAGTTCCGGAGGGAGCTCCTTTGATTTTATCTCCTTTTATAGTAATTATTGAATTTGTGAGACATATAATTCGCCCATTAACTTTATCGGTTCGGTTGGCTGCAAATATAATAGCAGGCCATTTAATTTTAGGCCTAATTGCTTCTGTTAGATTATATTCTTTTTCTTCTTTTTGGATGTCGGTGGTTGCTCAAAGAGTAATATTGGTACTAGAATGGGCTGTATGTTTTATTCAGGCTTTTGTTTTTAGAATTTTAGTAATGTTATATGCTTTGGACTATTATTAGTTGACGAAATTTTATCATCCGTTTCACTTAGTTACTATAAGACCATGGCCGTTATATGTAGGGATCGGAGTAATGGGAATGGTAATAGGATTAGCAGAAATAATGTTTTTTTCTAAATATAATCTGGTAATGTTATCATTTATTCTATTTATTGCAATTATATTTGTTTGGTGACGAGATGTAGTTCGTGAAGGAACTTTTGAGGGGTGACATACTGGATATGTGATTAAGGGGTTGGTGGTAGGAATAATTTTATTTATTGTGTCTGAGGTGTTGTTTTTTTTTTCTTTTTTTTGGACTTTTTTTCATTCAAGCCTTGTTCCAACGTTAGAGTTGGGAGGCCACTGGCCTCCCGAAGGCGTGGAGCCTTTCAATCCTTTTCAAGTTCCGTTGCTTAACACAGTGATTTTATTATCTTCTGGTGTAAGCGTAACTTGGGCACATCATTGTTTTCTCTCTGGAGAGATAAATAAGGCAATGGATTCGTTGATGATTACTTGAGGATTGGGATTATATTTTCTTTTGCTTCAGTGTTTTGAATATTTTACGGCATCTTTTAGAATGAGAGATTCTGTTTTTGGATCTATTTTTTTTATGGCTACTGGATTTCATGGATTTCATGTGATTGTAGGATCATTGTTTTTGGTGGTGGTGTGGGTTCGGGTAATTTTTGGTCATTTTTCTAGAAAACATCATTTTGGATTTGAGGCTGCTGCTTGATATTGACATTTTGTTGATGTAGTGTGGTTGTTTTTGTTTTCGGTTGTATATTGGTGAGGTGGATGAAAGAGAAGTATTAAGTACAAGTGATTTCCAGTCATTGAGAGGAATATTTTGATAGTGATGATTTTAGAAATTGTTATTTTGGTATTTATTGTTTATTTACTGTTTTTGTTTGTTTCTATGAGGTCTGATAAGAATGATAGAATGTTGTCTAGATATGAGTGTGGGTTTGATTCAGTAATGGGAGCTCGTTTAAGATTTTCTTATCGTTTTTTTTTAATTTCTATTTTGTTTTTGGTTTTCGATGTGGAAATTACGTTATTGGTTCCTTTACCTTATGTAGAAATGGAAATATGGCAGGTTTATGGATTGTGGTGGTTTATGACGGTTCTGTTCTTTGGTCTTTTGTATGAATATTTTAATGGAGTCCTAGAGTGAATTGAGGTGGAGAATAATTAAGCCTTAAACTTAATGCAATTTTCTGCCATATTGGAGCTTTTAGCGTTTCAGTGTTAATGAAAAGAATGGGTTTTTGATTAGATAATTTGCAATTATTTATAATGAATGTTCATAGAAGGGAAGTAAAGTATGGGGCTGCTAACTTCATTATAGTTAATAACTGCAGATAGGTGCTAGGCGGTATGATTTCGGCTCATAATATGGAGATTGAAGTAGAATACGTCATTTTTTCGTAATGAAGGTGGATAGAATTTCTTTATCTTCAGTAAATTGCTTTATTTAAGCTACTTAGAAATGAGATGAGCAGGGTTGGGATAAAAATTATTATGATTAAGGAGCATAGTGAGAAGTATAATAAAAAGTCTGGTGATTTAGATAATTTGTTGAGAATAAGAGAAGATCCTTTTGCGGATGATAATTCGATTCATGATTTATCTAAGGTTGAGCTGTTTTGTCCTAGATGGGAGATAGAAATTGTTGGATATGAAGATAAAAAGTTTAGGAATCATAGGGAGGATGAAATTTCTCCTGTCTTAAAATAAAGTTTACTTTTGAAGGATAATAACATTCCTAATAGTATACCTAAGATAATAATTATGGGAATTAGAATTTTAAAATGGTTTGGAATGGAAAGAAATTGAGAATGAAAAATTATTCATGATAGTGTGGAGCCCAAAATAATTGATAATGGAATTATTAGAATAATTGGAAATATGATGAAGTAGTCAAATGAAAAGGTTCTGTCTTTTGAAGATTTTGATGTAAAATTTGTTGAAAAAGAAAGAAGACGTATAGAATAAGATGCAGTTAATCCAATGGAAAAGATTGAGGAAATTAAGATAAATGTGTTTATGTTGTTTGCTAGAAGTATTTCTAGAATTGTGTCTTTGGAGTAAAATCCTGATAAAAATGGTATTCCTATTAAGGATATATTAGTAATATTAAATCTTGTAATTAGTGATGGAGATCAATTTGAATTAAAACCTTGGGACCGAATATCTTGATATGATGATGAATGGATTAAGGTCCCTGCGCATAAGAATATTGTGCTTTTGAATAAGGCGTGGGTAATTAGATGAAAAAATGCTAGTAATGGAAGATTGATTGAAATAGCAAATATAATTATAGCTATTTGACTAAGAGTTCTTAAAGCAATAATTTTTTTGAAGTCTTGTTCTCAGTTGGCTGAAATTCCTGAAAATAGTATAGTTAAAGAGGCAATAATGAGAATAATTGAGTTTGAAGGAGGAAAAGGATACGGAAGGATCCGGATTAATAAAAATGTTCCGGCGGTAACTAGGGTTGATGAGTGAACTAGAGCGGAGATAGGAGTTGGTGCGGCCATAGCTGCTGGTAGTCATGCTCTAAATGGAAGTTGGGCTCTTTTAGTTATTGCTGCAATGGTTAATAGGATGATGGTAATTATTGAAAACTCTTTAGATAAATGTATATCTAGAATATTGTTTGAAAGGGAAATTCCGATTGCGAAAATAATAAGGATATCTCCGATGCGATTAGATAAAATTGTAATTGCTCCTGATTCTTTAGCTTTTCTATTTATATAAAAAATTACTAAGATATATGACGATATTCCTAAGCCATCTCATCCTAATATAATAAAGAAAATATTGTTTCTGAAAATTAGAATTACTATGGATAGGATAAATAGAATTAGAATAATGGAGAAACGTTTGTGATCTTTGTTTCTAATGTAAGATTTTCTAAATATAATGATTATTGACGAAATAAAAAGGACGGTTGCTGAAAATAGAAAGGATATTCAGTCTAAAATAAATCCGATTGATAATTCATATGATGAAAATATTTGAATCGGAAAGTTAATTTGAATTATAATATCATAAAATATAAGGAGTGTTCCTATAATTATTATGATGATTGATGTTATAAATATTTGTTGTATAAAAGTAAGGATTAGGAATTTTTAACTCCACAAGTTAATGTTTCAAAACTTTTAAATTAGAATAGTGTTATAAAGTTTTCTGTTTTTATAGAAATTAGAAGGATTGGAATAGCGTGAAGAGATAATCTTAAGAAGTTTTTGTGTGGGGGTGAGTAGACAGGGATGTGTGAATGAGAAATGTTATGAGAAATATTTGCGTACAATACTACTGAGAAGGTAGCTGTAAATATGATTGCTAGAAATAGGATAATTAGATTAAGGATGTCTAAATGGGATAGGCTGGAGATAATTATGGTTTCTCTAATTATATTAAATGAAGGAGGGGCTGAAAAGTTGATGGCTAAAAAGATGAATAATCAAAGGGTAATGTTAGGAAAAAGAGTAATTAATCTTTTAAATACTATAATGTTTCGTGAGTGGGTTTGATTATATAAAATTGTCACTAAAAAGAATAATCTAGATGAAGACAGACCATGTGCAACTATTATTAAGATGGCGGATGAAATTCCGATTGGTTTAAGAGATGAGATGGCTGCAATTACTAGACCTATATGTGCTACTGAAGAATATGCAATTAAGGCTTTGATATCTTTTTGTCGAATACAATTAAGTCTTGTAAAGATGGCTCCTAAAATACCAATTGAAATTAGGAGAAATTTGATTGAATAAAAATTTAAAAGAAGGGTGGGAATGAATCGAATTATACCGTAACCTCCTAGTTTAAGGAGAATTGCTGCTAAAATTATTCTTCCTTCTAATGGAGCTTCTACGTGTGCTTTGGGTAATCATAGGTGAATGAAGAATATTGGTATCTTTACTAGAAAAGCTAATAAAAATACTAATGGGTAATTGAAATTTGGAAGTGTAGAATTAATAATTGGAAAAGATGAAAATTTGAAATATCATAGTAAGCCGATTAATAATGGTAAGGATCCAAAGATAGTGTATAAAAGAAGGTAAATTCCTGCTTGTAGACGTTCTGGAGATTTTCTTTCTATTGTGATAATAAGAAGAGTAGGAATTAGAACTGTTTCGAATATAATATAGAATAAAATGGTGTTGGATGCTGAAAAACAAATTAATAAAGTTGCGCAGATACAGGAAATGAATGGAAATGTGGTTTTAGGATTAAAAGATGATAATATAATTAAAATAAATGAAATTAATGTTAAAATAATTATAGAAAAGGATAATATATCGTAGAAAAAGAATCTAAATGAAGACAAAATTTGGATGTATGACAATATTAAAATGAATATTGTAAAAATAATTGATGATAATGATATGAATGATAGGCAGTCGAATTTTATAAAAAGTATAAATAATATTGGAATAATGATTTTTATCAAAAGATAAAATAAATAGGTGAAATGGCGAGGATGAGTGATGATGGCGTGAGGATGCTACAAGTATTCTTAATCCAAGAGCTCTTCCACTTACTATAATTGTTAGAAAAAATATTAAGGAAAATAGAGAAATGGTGGATGTGCATGTTGATAGAGAAATAAAACATGAAATTAATAGGAGTTCTAAACTTAAAAGTATTTGAATAATTGAGTTTCGAAACCACAATATTCTGATTAATCTTGAAAACATAACTGCTTTAATGATAAGGAAATTTTTACATCCAAAGTAAATGTTTTTAAACTATTTGGTTGAAAATAATTGTTTTGATGAGATTGATTTTTATAATTAGAACTCATCCTATAAGATTGGTTATGGCTATAATAGTAATTGTATTAATGTATTCTTTGGAAATGTATTGAAGTTCTGGTACTTTTTTATATAGAATGGTTTTAATATTGATTATTTTGAGTGGAGTTATAGTGATTTTTACGTATATAGCTAGAATAAATCCTAATGAGAAGTTTGAATTTTTTTTTGTGGGAATAATGATTATATTATTATTTTCTTTTTATTGAGGAAATGAGTGAAAAATTATAGTTACTTTTGAAATGTTAGATATATGAAATAGAAGAATTATAGTAGTAAGTGAATATTTGGTGAGTTTTTTGTTGGTTATCATATTTATAACAATTTGAATTAGAGGGTGGTGGTATGGACCATTGCGGGTGTAGGTGAAAAAGGTTATTCGAAAAAGTGAGAGGGTTTTGGAGGTGATTTCTAATTTTTTGGTCGATTTACCTTCTCCATCTTCTTTGAGATATATGTGGAATTTTGGTTCATTGTTGGGTGTATTTTTGTTATTTCAGATTGTGACTGGAATGTTTTTAGCTATTCATTTTACTGGAGATGTAAATATTTCTTTTTTTTCGGTAATTCACATTATACGGGATATTAGATGGGGTTGGGCGATTCGTGTATTACACTCAAATGGGGCTAGATCGTTTTTTTTGTTGTTGTATCTTCATATTGGGCGGGGGTTGTACTATGGATCTTATCGTTTAGGAAAAACTTGAATGAGAGGAGTAACTATTTTTTTATTGAGAATGATTACTGCTTTTTTGGGTTACGTATTACCTTGAGGACAAATATCTTTTTGAGCAGCTACTGTAATTACTAATTTGTTGTCTGCTGTTCCGTATATTGGAGTTATTCTAGTAGAGTGGGTTTGGGGGGGTTATGCTGTAAGAAATCCGACTCTTACTCGATTTTTTTCTTTTCATTTTATTTTGCCTTTTATTATTTTAGGATTAGTAATTGTTCATTTGATGTTTCTTCATGAAACAGGATCAAGAAATCCTTTAGGTTTAATAATAAATGTTGATAAGATTAGATTTCATCCATATTATATTTCTAGGGATATTGTTGGCGTTGTGTTAGCTTTTATATTTTTGTTTTTGTTAAGAATAATACACCCTTTTGTTTTTATGGATAGAGAAAATTTTATTCCTTCAAATCCCTTGGTAACTCCGGTTCATATTCAACCTGAGTGATATTTTCTGTTTGCGTATGCTATTTTGCGTTCAATTCCTAGAAAGATTGGTGGTGTTGTTGCTTTAATAATATCTGTTTTGATGTTGTATTTTATTCCAATTTTTTATAATCAGAGGTTTAAAACTATGTGCTTTTATTGATTAGGACGGTTTTCTTTTTGATTATTTGTGATTATTTGAATGGTGTTAACTTGAATTGGAGCTCGAGAAGTGGAGAGACCTTATATTGAAATTGGAAAGCTAGCTAGTTTTTTTTATTTTGTGTTTTTTTTTGTAATGTGACTATTAATAAAGATTCAGGATAATATTATAAATTGGTTTTAGAAATTTCTATTTTGAAAGTGGAATATAAGGATTGTCCTTCGAAAGTGATTAATTAGTTTAAGTAGAAACGTAAATTTTGTAAATTTAAAGTCCTAAGAAGGATGAAAAGAATGCAATTAATACATACGAAATGGATATTGGAAGGAAAATTTTTCAGTTAAGAATTATAAGGAGGTCATAACGGAATCGTGGAAAGGTTCCTCGAATTCATAGAAAGAAGAATGCACTTATTAAAATTAGAAAAATAGATAAAATTTTGTTGGAGTTTCCTATAAATATAATGGCAGTAATAATTCTTAATGAAATTATTCTTAAATATTCAGCTAAAAAGATTATGGCGAAAAGTCCTCTGGCGTATTCAACATTAAATCCTGAAACTAGTTCTGATTCTCCTTCTGCAAAGTCGAATGGAGCTCGGTTTGTTTCTGCAATACAGGTAATTATCCAAATTGTAAATGCTAATAATGATAAAAAAATGATAGGAAAGGTTGATTGAAATTCTAAGAATTTGGTTAAATTATATGATTTTAAAAATACTGTAATAGAAATAATGATGAGAAATAGAGAAACTTCGTAGGAGATTATTTGTGCGACAGAGCGAATTGATCCTAAATAACAATATTTTGAGTTGGAAGCTCACCCGATAAGAATAATGGAATAAACTCTAGCTCTAGAAATGATAAAAAAGGCTAAAATTCTAAAGTTGGAATCTAAAAGGCCTTGTTTAGCAAATGGAATGAATGGTCAAATTGATAAAGCAAAAATAAATGAAATTGCTGGTGAAATGGCTATGAGAAATTTGTTTGCTGTCTCTGTTACAATTAGTGCTTTTGAAAATAGTTTAATAGCATCTCTGAAGGGTTGGAAAATTCCTAGAAAACCTACTTTGTTTGGTCCTTTTCGGATTTGAATATAACCTAAAATTTTTCGTTCTAATACTGTATAGAATGCTACTCTAATGAGAGAGGAAATTAAAATTAGTAAGAGATTAATAATAAAGATAAGGAGTTGATAGATTCTAATTCTATTGCAATAATCTGCCAAGAAGGTAGCAAATGGCTCTAAAAATGGTCCTTTCGTACTGAAATTTAGTAAAAAGAGATAGAAACCGACCTGGCTTACGCCGGTCTGAACTCAAATCATGTAAATAATTAAAAGTCGAACAGACTTTCTATACTTAGATGCTGCTCCAAGAAGAATTTTAATTCAACATCGAGGTCACAATCTCACTTTTGGATAAGGTCTCTAGAAGTAAATTATGCTGTTATCCCTACGGTAACTTAGTTATTCATAATTAAGGATTAGATGAAAAAAAAATAAAAAGATAAAGTTTTTTGCCGCCCCAGCTAAACTTAAAGTAAAGTTCGATAGGGTCTTGTCGTCCCCTTTAGTTATGAAAGTCTTTTTACTTTCATGAAAAGTTAAATAAATCATTTAAATAAAGAAAGTCTCGTGTTGAACCATTCATTCTATCCTGTAATTAGCAGGCAAATCATTATGCTACCTTAGCACTATTCGCGGCTATTTAAGGATTCATTGAGCAGGTCTTACTAAATTTGAAGCATTTAGAAATGTTTTTGGTAAACAGTCAGAGTCTTAGGGCCGAGTTCATAATAATGAGTTAAAAAAAAATAATTGATGATTGAATGAAAATAATATATTTCTTATTTACTAATGGTTTCATTTTAGCGATTACAAGATGGGTTCTCTTTGGAAGGAAATCAAAATATGGAAAATTAGTTTGATAACTTTTTGGACACTATTAATCCTGATTTCGTTGTAAAGTAAGAAGATATTTTTTTAAAGAAGTTTATCCTAAGGAAAGTAAATGTTCTGAAAACAAACAAGAGGAACCAGATATCAAGAGGAGCGTAAGGTATTTCACCTCTAAAACTTGTTTTTCTTTGTTTTGAAACACAAAGTATAAAATGTTTTAGATCTCTTCTTTTCGGAAGGGTTGAATGAACATAATTTTTTGAAATCCCCTGATACAAAAGGTAAATTTTTTTCCTAAAAAGATTGTAAGATTTCCTTTTCAGTGGTTGAATAGTACAAAAATAGATTTAATGAAAATTATTTTTTTAGTTAATAGTTTAGGAATAGAAAGTTTGATACTTTTCAGTGTAAGTGAATTGCTAATAGCTTTTTCCTTTCCTTAATGCACTTTCCAGTACATTAACTTTGTTACGACTTACCTCATCTTTGGACGAGGGTGACGGGCGATATGTACACCTTTTTAGCTTTTTCATAAAAAATTATTAATAATTTATTACTATTAAATCCTTGACTCTTGAATGTTTGGAAAGAAGAATGTAAATAAAGAGTATAAGTAACTCGGCTCCCTTTTTCATTGGTTTTATCTCGACCTGACGTGAAAAGTTTTTTTATTTTGAAATGGAATTTTATCGATTTCTTTAGACGGCGATATAAAGGCTTTGAGAAAAAGATAAATTTAACGGGGATTATCGGATTAAGATACGAGTTCCTCTAATAAGATGTAAGGCCGCCAAAGGGCATGGGTTTTCATAATTTGTAATTTCCTTATAATTCTAGAATAAAAGGGTATCTAATCCTTGTCTTTAGCTTAGGTTTAATTAGAAAAATTGTTTAAAAATTTAAGATTTTTTCATTTTACTGATTAGAAATTAATTGAATATTTTTTTTTTTCTAAGTTTAAAAAGATAATGAACTATTTGTATAACCGCAGTTGCTGGCACAAATTTAACTAGATTTAGTGAAGTTCGTTTCTTTATAAGATTAAGAATAATTAAAAGGTCCATAAAATGGATCCTTTTCTCTTTAAAATATTTTTGGGACTGTCCTGTATCAGTTTTCTGCATCAATCTATCAAATTGATCCCTTTCAGGTCTTAAGAAGGATGTTTTCATCTTTTTGTGGCCCAAAACCACACGTGAGGTGTCACTTTTAAGAAAAAATTAATATAAAATTTTTGTGCAAAATTTCCGTCCCATTTTTTAAAGATATAATCGTAAAATTCGACGAGAGAAGGAGTCGAATTGCTATTTAACACAGATAGATGTATAATCATATAGAGAAACATAATTAAAACCTCCCCCTCATGCTCTTGCCTCCGTCTCTCAATGACGAGAGGGACGGAGGCAGGGGGGAAGCATAATTGGGGGAGGTTGAGGTAATAAAATTAGAAATTGTGAAAATAATAATTAATAGTATAATGTTATTAAGTAGAGACAGTACTATATTTGCATTCAGCAATTTGTAAGGGAATTTACATATCGATATATGGGGATTGCTAATATAATATACATAGGGTCGTTGAAAGATAAAGATGTATAATTGAGAAAAAATTTAATAAGTAAGCTAATAAAAAGCTAATGGGTTCATACCTCATAAATGGAAAATGATAGCTCCAGCTATTTTTGTTTTTGCTATTGTGTATTTAATTAGTTTTATTGTGGTTTTTAGATTTGATGAATGATTTTTAGTGTGGGTTGGAATAGAAATAAATATATTTAGATTTATTAGAATGGTGTTTAGGAAAGATAGATGGTCTAGATTGGAATCTTTATTTAAATATTTTTTTATTCAAGGGTTATCTTCTGGGACTTTTTTAGTAATAATATATATAGGATTGGGTTTGGAATATCCTTTAATAATGAAAATAGCTGCTGGGCCTTTTTTTTTTTGATTTCCTAGTGTAATGATAGGGATTGGATGGATGGAATGCTTTTTACTTATGACATTTCAGAAGTTGATTCCTTTATTTTTAATAAGAGGAATAGTAAGAGTTTTATTTATGTTTTGAGGAGTGGTCGGAATAATGATTGGTGTTGCAGGTTCATATGGACAGCAGATAGTTAGGTGCCTAATAGCATATTCTTCTGTCAATCATATTGGATGAATAATAACATGCTTTGTAATGAAGGAAAATTTGTGAATGTTTTATTATGTTTTGTATATGTTAGTAGTCGGAATATTAATTTTATATTTATATGATAGGAAAATTGAAAACTTATCCGGAATGAAGTGGATTGATATGATGATTTTTTTTGTGTTAGTTATAAGAATAGGAGGAATTCCTCCTATACTTGGATTTGTAATAAAGTGAGTGGTATTAGAAAGGATGATTGAAGTAAGAGTTGTTATTTCTTTTATTATGGTTTTTTCTTCTTTAGTTATGATCTATATTTATATGCGAATGATCTATGAAGAAATGATGGATGGAGGGATTTGAATAAGATGGGAGAGGATAAATTTGTATAAATTGGGGGGATTAAGATGAATAAGATTAATTGGAACTTTTTTTGTTCCTTTTATTGTGTGGAGATTTATATAAGAAAAGTAAGATAATAATTCTATTAACTTTCAAGGTTAAAAGTGGAAAATAAAGGTTTACAGCCTTCCATCATTATGATTTTTTGAGTGGAATTTAAGTATTTGCAATACTTCATTTTAATAAATTAT